TAATCGAACTCGAAACATACCGTTGGAAAGTGACTCAGTAATTAAACCCTCATGAATCAATTTTTGTTCTTTCATTTCAGATAACCCCCTTTAAGTATCAACTACTAGAGGAAGAGTTCTATAATTCTATAATTCACTTCTCCTCTCTATTTTACAAATAGATAAATAGTAAATTCGAGAGAGTATTAAGTTACCGCAGGAGAATCACCATATATAACACAAAATTTCTCCTCCAATTTTTGCTAGTCGAGCTTCTCGATCTGTCATTATACCTCGAGCAGTAGAAAGAATTAGAATCCCCATTCCGCCTAAAATCTTAGGAATTTGTTGATAGTTGGAATAAATTCGTAGACCGGGTCGGCTGATACGCTTTAAAATAATTTTATTCCCTTTCCTAGTCTTTCTATGTCGTAAGGTTAAAACCAAGAATTTTTTTTTACTTTCTTGATGTTTTCGAACGTTTTCAATAAAACCTTCTCGTAAAAGTATTTTAACAATATTTTTAGTGATATTAGTAGATGCTATTTGAACCCTTCCCTTTTTATCCATGTCAGCATTTCTTATAGAAGTTATTATATCGGCAATAATGTCCCTACCCATGACGAATTATAGTTATTGGTGCCTCCTCATTTTTTATATAATCAACATGCTTTTTTTGTTTTAGTTTAATTTTTTTCTTTTTTATTGAATTTTTTTTTATTATTAAATTTATTATTAAATTCTAATTTCTTTTAATTAAAAGTATATGCATGAGACACGATCTATTAATTGGATCTATTTCAGATATTCGAATTAATAGAAAATAGAATTATATATTCTATTCTATATCTATACTATGATATAAATATGATATAACTAGAAATAAAAATAGGAATGAATATACTATAAAATAGTATAATTTAATATATCAAAATATAAAATATAAATAGTCGAATAATAATAATTAAATAATAATAATTAATAAATTAATATAATAATCATAACAATATATAATGAAGACTATAAGACTTCGGGTGCTAATGAAACTATTTTAGTAAAATTCAACTGTCTCAATTCCCGAGCAATCGCACCAAAAATTCTAGTTCCTTTTGGATTTCCTTCTTTATCAATGATAACCGCTGCATTGTCATCATATCGTATTATCATGCCATTTTCACGTTTGAGTTCTTTACACGTGCGTACAATCACAGCTCTAATTACTTCTGATCTTTCTAGAGGCATGTTGGGCACTGCTTCTTTGATTACAGCAACAATAACATCGCCAATATGAGCATATCGTTGATTACCAGTTCCTATGATTCGAATACACATCAACTCTCGAGCTCCGCTGTTATCCGCTACATTTAAAAGGGTCTGAGGTTGAATCATATCATTTTTTTTTTATCTCTTATTTCAATGCAAGGGACAAGGGAAAAAATAAATATTGTCTGTCCAGAGATAAAGAAATACGCGTTTGTTTTTTCATTCTCAATACACCTTTACTTACTTTTGTTTACCTATCCTGATCCTGAAATAACAAATTGAGTTCGTATAGGCATTTTGCATGCAGCTATTTTCATAGCTGCTTTGGCTACAGTTTCTGATACTCCACTTATTTCATAAAGTATTCGGCCCGGTTTAACAACGGATACCCAATATTCGGGGGATCCCTTCCCCGAACCCATACGTGTTTCCATAGGTCTTACTGTAACAGGTTTGTCGGGAAAGATACGTACCCATACCTTTCCACCACGACGTGCATATCGTGTCATTGATCTTCGCCCTGCTTCTATTTGTCTAGCTGTGATCCAAGCAGGTTCAAGTGCCTGAAGAGCATATCTTCCGAAACAAATATGATTGCCTCGGCAAGATATTCCCTTCATTCTACCTCTATGTTGTTTACGAAATCTGGTTCTTTTTGGGTCATAGTTGATGGTTGTTTCTGAATTCCATCTCTACTGCAGAACCGGACATGAGAGTTTCTTCTCATCCAGCTCCTCGCGAATCACTAGACGTGTTTGTTTATGGATAATGCTTATTTCTTTTACTTTTAAAAAATTTTCTAAAGTATTTAACTTTACCTCATATTGAATTATCCAAAAAGTCATACAATAAATGAAATATAAATTTAAATAAAAATAAAAAATATAAAACAAAAGGTTACGCGGGCGAATATTGACTCTTTTCTCTTTTATTTGTAGGGTCATTTTATGACTAGTTTATGACTAGTCAGAAGAAATCTATGTTATTCTTGGTTCATTCCGCCATCCTACCCAATGAATCATTAGGATTGATTCTTTTTCAATCAAATCCTATGTAGTCACAGGTTCCATCGTTCCCATAGCTTCTCCATTAATGCTTAGGCCTGAACTCTGCAATGGAGCTCCCAACAAAATCAGTTATTTGTTTCTGAGTCAATCTCCTCAGTTTTCTTAACCCGAAGCTCGATTCAATTATTCATCTATGTTTCTATTATTTATATCCTTATTCTATCTTATTAGATAGATAATCTCTATATTGATTATTGATTAGATTATTATTATTTAGTAATTATTTATATTTAGATTCTTTATTATTATGATCATATATTCATTCTATTTTTTATTATATTATATTATATTTATGTTATATTTATATGTATAATATTGTATAATATATAATATTTTATTATAGTATAATATTTTATTATATTTGATATTATAGATATTCTAATTATAATTTATATTTTTTATATTTATTGTATATTGATGTTGATGCTTTATCACACTGCCTTTTTTTATGGGGTGATTTTTCATAAACCATACATATTGGAATCATATATCATTGAGATCTTTATTCTCTCTTTCTATCATCCTTTCATTTTTCTACATCCCTTTTTTTTTAATAATTTATAATTAGATTTATTTTTTATGAAAAAAATTTCAGTTGCTATAACTATATAATCGATTCAGTCATATAGTGACTGTTTCTTGGGATCTCGACAATACGAAGCAATAAGTTGGTTATTAGTTTTGAGTTTTTTTAGTTTTGATCGTTACTAAGTTTATAGTGGGGTCATCTTTTTTTTGTAATCTCAACTCTAAATAAAAAACTAAAACTAACGAGTCACACACTAAGCATAGCAATTATACGAAACCTAAATTAAAGAGTAAATCGAATTTTTATTCAACCTTATAGAATTATAAGAATTATAATTGTTTGTTTTTCTATTGCTCAGCAGAATGGCGAGATAAGTAAAGGTTCATTATTCTTATTCTTGGTTTACAAATACCCAAATTTTTATGCCTAAGACTCCATAGATAGTTCTAATTGTATGGGAACAGTGATCAATTTTAGCCCGAATTGTTTGTAAAGGAACCCTACCTTCTCTGATCCATTCGACACGTGCAATCTCTTTTCCGTCGATACGCCCTGCGATTTGTACTTGAATTCCTTTTGTATCTGTTTGTTCAGTTAATTCAATAGCTTTCCTCATTGCCTTTCGAAATGAAACTCTATTTTTTAATTGTAAAGCTATATATTCTGCAAGAATATTAGGTTGTCCATAAGGCTTTTCAATTCTTGTGATAGCAATGTTGAGTCTCCGATTTACAGAACGAAACTCTTTTTGTACATTCATCTGTAATTCTTCGACTCCCCCTGTTCGTCCTTCTAATAATAAATTGGGAAATCCAATATAGATTATGACCTGAATAAAATCTATTCTTTTTTGAATCCCTATATGGGCAATTCCTTCAAAACCTGAGGATATTCTCTTATTTTTTTGTACATAGTTCTTAATACAATTCCGTATTTTTTCATCTTCTTGTAGGTCCATGGAAAAATTTTTTGGTTGTGCGAACCAAAAAGAATGATGACTTTGAGTTGTTCCAAGTCTGAAACCTAGTGGATTTATTTTTTGTCCCATATTTTTATACCCTTTGTTCCATTCATATTTTTTTTTTTCAAAATTTCTAAATATCAAATAGGAATCTAAATTCTGTTTCTTTAGATGAATCTAAAATTTCTATTTTTCTTTTAAAACAATCTTTATATGACAAGTGGTTTTTTTTATTAGACAACTACGTCCTCGAGCCCGAGTTCTTAACTTTTTAACAATAGCGCCTCTGTTGACTTCAGCTTTACTAATAAATAAATCAGCTTCATTTAAACCCATATTATGACTAGCATTTGCTGCTGCAGAATAAACTAATTGTAAAATTGGATAAGATGCTCTATAAGGCATTAGTTCTAATATCATGAGTGTTTCCTCATAAGAACGCCCGCGAATCTGATCAATGACTCTTCGTGCTTTGAAAACAGACATACATACATATATATGTTGAGCTAACACTTTTGCTTCTCTATCAGAATTTTCGTTCTTTATCATAAAAGAAAGTTATCCCCCGCCAATGAATGATAAGTGCCTAGGTGAAGTATAGTATAAGATAAGTCAGAAAAGTAAGAATAAGTAATAAAAGTCTAAGTCTTAGTATACTATAAAAAGAAAATAAAATACTATACTCTTACTATAAGATAAAGACTCTTAAGTCTAAATACTAATTATTAATTATAAATACTATTAAGATAAGTTATAAATACTATTTATAAATACTATTAAGATAAGACTTTTAACATGAATACTTAGTAGAACGACTAACGACGAGATTTATTATCGTTTCTTGCATGTCTCACGAAAGTTAGAGTAGGTGCGAATTCTCCCAATTTGTGACCGACCATACGATCTGTTATATAAATAGGTAAATGTTCCTTTCCATTATGAATAGCGATTGTATGGCCAATCATTGTGGGTATAATGGTAGATGCCCGAGACCAAGTCACTATTATTTCTTTCTCCTCCCTCATGTTGAGTTTTTCAATTTTTCCCGATAAATGATTAGCTACAAAAGGATTTTTTTTTAGTGAACGTGTCACGGCTGATTACTCCTTTTTTTTACATTTTTAAAATTGGCATTCTATGTCCAATATCTCGATCTTAATCTGAAGTATGAAGGTAAGAATCAATACAATAATGATGAATG